CGGGAAGGCTCTATGGAAAAATGGCGGTTCAATTCGATGTTGTTTAAGGAGGAGTTAGAACACGGGTGCGGGTTAAGTAAATCACTAGAGGGTATTCGACCCGTTGGAAATACAAATGGGGGTGAAGACCCTGTTATAAATAACATGATTCATGGTTGGATTGATAGTGACAGCTCTAATAATATTGATCCTTTATTTGGTGTCAGCAACATTCGGAGTTTGATCTGTGATGACACTTTTTTAGTTAAGGATAGTAATGGTGAAAATTATTCCATATATTTGGATATTGAAAATTTTATTTTTGAGGTTGAAGACGATCGTTCTTTTTTGAGTGAATTGGGCGGTTTTTTTTCTAGTTGCCTAAATTATAGTTATCCGAATGATGGACCTAAGAGTGACAATCACTACTACAATCGTTACATGTATGATACTCAATATAGTTGGAATAATCACATTACTAGTTGCATTGAGAGTTATCTTCGTTCTGAAATCCATATTGATAGTGCCATTTCAAGCGGTAGTGACAATTACAGTAAGAATTACATTTATAGTTACATTTGTAGTGAAAGCGTAAATAGTATTGACAGTGATAGTTTCATCAGTATACAAACTAGCGCAAGTGGAAGTGATCTCGATATAAGTCAAAAATACAGGAATTTGTGGGTTCAATGCGAAAATTGTTATGGATTAAATTATAAGAAATTTTTTAGGTTAAAACGGAATATTTGTGAACAATGTGGATATCATTTGAAAATGAGTAGTTCAGAAAGAATCGAACTTTTGATTGATCCAGGCACTTGGGATGCTATGGATGAGGACATGGTTTCGGTGGACCCCATTGAATTTCATTCGGAGCAGGAGCCTTATAAAGATCGTATTGATTCTTATCAAAAAAAGACAGGGTTAACTGAGGCTGTTCAAACAGGCATAGGTCAATTAAACGGTATTTCCATCGCAATTGGGATTATGGATTTTCAGTTTATGGGGGGCAGTATGGGATCCGTAGTAGGCGAGAAAATCACCCGTTTGATCGAATATGCTACTAATAGATCTCTACCCCTTATTATAGTGTGTGCTTCGGGGGGAGCCCGCATGCAAGAAGGAAGTTTGAGCTTGATGCAAATGGCTAAAATATCTTCAGCTTTATATGATTATCAATCAAATAAAAAGTTATTCTACGTATCAATCCTTACATCTCCTACAACCGGTGGGGTGACTGCCAGTTTTGGTATGTTAGGAGATATCATTATTGCCGAACCTAATGCTTACATTGCATTTGCAGGTAAAAGAGTAATTGAACAAACATTGAATAAGACAGTACCTGATGGGTCACAAGAAGCTGAGTATTTATTCCATAAGGGCTTATTCGACCCAATCGTACCACGTAATCCTTTAAAGGGTGTTCTGAGTGAGTTATTTCAGCTTCACGGTTTCTGTCCTTTGAATCAAAATTGAATCAAGTAGATCATTTAATTCTGTTTTTTTTATTTGAAGTTTACAAGTATTTAGTTTCAATTTTATTTAGTTTATGGTAATCAAAGTGAAAATAAAAAATAATAAGCACGGAGTTTTACTTGAGGTTATAAAATACAATTGTATAACGGATCATAAGTTGTTGATAATCACTTTTCTTATTTGCTACAGATCCATTTTATTTCTACCTATATAATGCATGATTAGTAATCGGGAAGGCTCTATCAATAGGATAAAAGAGTGAATTTTTCTCCTAAATTAGGAAAAATTCATGTTATTTTATTACATTACGTATTTTTTATAGATATAATTATTCTCCAAGTAAGAACCTTTTTTGGTATTTATTAGAAGATAAGTATAAGAGAACAATAATAATAAATATATATTATATAAAAGTGAATAGGTACACTTATTTAGTTCTACGTTTCTTGTACCTATTATTATATACTGATAATAGATATACTTATCATAAGATATCTTTATAACAGGTACAAAATATTAAATCGAGGTATCCATTCTATGACAACTTTCAACTTACCCTCTTTTTTTGTGCCTTTAGTGGGTCTAGTATTTCCAGCAATTGCAATGGCTTCCCTATCTCTTCATGTTCAAAAAAACAAGATTATCTAGATTCGACGGGACAAAATCTCGTTCATTTTTTTTTTTCAAGACTCGGACTTGGGTCATAATACAGATATCTATATCTATTTAAATTTATCTATCTATTTAGTGGACATAGGATACAACATGTGGATTCTTCCGAACACAAATGAAAGAGCTATTATGCGCGTGGAAACATCATGGGATGATATATGGGGATAAATAGATTATATACCAAAAAGGGGGTCCGCAGATGTATGAAATGGAAAGTAAAAATATCTCTATGTATGTAGATATCTATAGTGGGATTATATGAGGGGGATCCTTTTTTATATCTAAGCGATTCGATGAATTACTCCTAATGGTTCACATCATAATAAGAGTGCTAGTTGATAAGAGTTGCTTCAGGAACAAAAAAAGAAAGTCAAATTTTGGTTATTCTCTAAATTTCAATAAAATTAAACAACTGGATCTAGTATGAACTGGCGATCAGAACATATATGGATAGAACTTATAATGGGGTCTCGAAAAACAAGTAATTTATGTTGGGCCTGTATCCTTTTTTTAGGTTCACTGGGATTCTTATTGGTTGGAACTTCTAGTTACCTTGGTAGGAATCTGATATCCTTATTTCCTTCTCAGCAAATCCTTTTTTTCCCACAAGGGATCGTGATGTCTTTCTATGGGATCGCGGGTATGTTCATTAGCTCCTATTTGTGGTGCACAATTTCGTGGAATGTGGGTAGTGGTTATGATAGATTCGATAGAAAAAAAGGAATAGTGTGTATTTTTCGTTGGGGATTCCCTGGAAGAAATCGTCGAATCTTTCTTCGATTCCTTATGAGAGATATTCAGTCGATTAGAATAGAGGTTAAAGAAGGTATTTATTCCCGGCGTGTACTTTATATGGAAATCAGAGGCCAGGGTGCCATTCCTTTGACTCGTACTGATGAGAATTTGACTCCACGAGAAATTGAACAAAAGGCTGCGGAATTGGCCTATTTTTTGCGCGTACCAATTGAAGTATTTTGAAATGAATTGAAGAATGAATGCTTTCGCAGCATTGAGTTCTGTTTTGTTTTTTCAGGTCGCTCATTCGAGCAAAAGCAGACGCGTGTGAAACAACCAGAAAACAGAAAACAAAGCGCTTTTTCCACCAAAAGTTTTTGATGGATTGGATATGGAAATCAACTCCATTTTTTCATACTCGTAACAAGTATACTAAGTATGGATTCATCATATATATCCGAAAAACTAAGACTATATATATACTTCATATTTTTGGGGTCCAATATTTTTTAATTGATATGTTAGATATAGATGGATCATATCTTGTAATTCAATTCTGTTTTTGTTTTTTCTCGAAATTCTAAAAATATGCATTTCTTGACTTGAAGTGGCTCGTTAGGGCATTCAGCGAAAGGATACAATTGCTTCGAATGAAGACATAATAAAAAAATATTGTTTCCAGATCTAAGGATTAGCCCTTTAATTCTAATTCAATTTAAATTAAATAAAATAAAGGGGGTCTGTGGATTCAATACCCTGTTTGTTATAGAACTCATGTTTCATGGAAATATCAGATTGGATAGAATCGAGGAATGAGGTGGTTTCATTAACAATTCACAGATTAAAAATGCCAAAAAAGAAAGCATTCAACCCCCTTCTATATCTTACATCTATAGTTTTTTTGCCCTGGTGGATTTCTTTCTCATTTAATAAAAGTATGGAATCTTTGGTTACTAATTGGTGGAATGCTGGGCAATCCGAAGTTTTTTTAAATGATATTCAAGAAAAGAACGTTCTGGAAAAATTCATAGAATTAGAAGAACTCTTCCTTTTGGACGAAATGATAAAGGAGTACCCCGATACACATATACAAAAGCTTCATATAGGAATACACAAAGAAACGATCCAATTGGTCAAAATGTACAATGAGGATCATATCCATACCATTTTACATTTTTCGACAAATATAATAAGCTTCGCTATTCTAAGTGGTTATTCTATTCTGGGTAATGAAGAACTTGGTATTATTAATTCTTGGGTTCGGAAATTTATCTATAACTTAAGCGACACAATAAAAGCTTTTTCTATTCTTTTATTAACGGATTTATGTATTGGATTCCACTCGCCTCATGGTTGGGAACTAATGATTGGTTCTGTCTACAAGGATTTTGGATTTTATCATAATAATCAAATTATATCTGGTCTTGTTTCCACCTTTCCAGTCATTCTAGATACAATTTTAAAATATTTGATCTTCCGTTATTTAAATCGTGTATCTCCGTCACTTGTAGTCATTTATCATTCAATGAATGACTAAAAATGATCTACTGATATAAATCTAATCATAATGTTTTTTTGACTTCGTACATAAACAAACCATTCAAAATGTTACTTATTTTTTAAGTTTCTACCGATCCGGGAAATTACTCCTGGATCCCAGTAAAATAGCAGAATCGTGGATAGGGAACTCTACTAGCAACCTACCCAATTTATTGTAGAAATTTTCGGGATCAATGATTGGACCATGCAAAATAGAAATATCTTTTCTTGGATAAAGGAACAGATGACTCGATCCATTTTCGTATCGGTCATTATATTTATATATGTAATAACTTGGACATCTATTTCACACGCATATCCCATTTTTGCACAACAGGGTTATGAGAATCCACGAGAAGCTACTGGGCGTATTGTATGCGCCAATTGTCATTTAGCCAATAAGCCCGTGGATATTGAGGTTCCACAAGCGGTACTTCCGGATACTGTATTTGAAGCAGTTGTTAGAATTCCCTATGATATCCAACTGAAACAGGTTCTTTCTAATGGGAAACGGGGATCTTTGAATGTGGGGGCTGTTCTTATTTTACCTGAAGGATTCGAATTAGCCCCCTCCGATCGTATTTCTCCGGAAATGAAAG